TATTGTCTGACTCATGGGGATCCAAAAAACTTTTCTTAGTCCCGAAATCGGGAATAGTATAGAAAGACACTGTCATACTGCTTGCATTACTATTAAGTGTATTTTTTTTTTTTAGAAAAAAAATATTTTTATCATTTTTCTTTGTTAATAAAGATAATAAGGAAAAATTGGTTTTAATTTTCTCTTGTCCCTCTCTACCCCATAAGGATGTTGAATAAACCAAGCTTTTTTTTTTGACACTATAAGTTTGAAAATAAAAATTTAAATGGCCCTCAAACGTAAGTAAATATATACGAAACATATAAAACGCAGTTAATCCCGCGGTAGAACAAGCAATTATTGCAAAAAACGGTGAATACAACCAAGTATCATTAAGAATTTCATCTTTGGACCAAAAACAGCCAAGAGGCGGAATACCACAAAGAGAAAGTGTCCCCACTAAAAATAATGTTCTTGTAATCGGTACCTGTTTTTTTAAACCTCCCATAAGACCCAAATTCTGGCTTTTATCTGGAGAATAACCAACAATAGTTTCCATTGAATGAATAATGGATCCGGAGCCTAAAAACAATAATGCTTTGGAATAAGCATGAGTGATCAAATGAAACAAAGCCGCTTGATAAGAACCCATACCGAGAGCCAACATCATATAGCCCAATTGAGACATTGTGGAATAAGCTAAACCCCTCTTAATATCTTTTTGAGCAAAACCTAAAGTGGCCCCTAAAAGTAATGTTATTATACCTATCAACGCTATTAGATTCATTATGTAAGGTAAAACTATTAAAAGCGGTAGAAGGCGGGCGACAAGAAAAATACCAGCTGCTACCATAGTAGCAGCATGTATAAGAGCTGAAATAGGGGTAGGCCCCTCCATGGCATCGGGTAACCATACATGAAGGGGAAATTGAGCAGATTTCCCAATCGCACCCGCAAATAATAGAAAGGCGCACAAAGTAGAAAAGAAAAGATTAACTTCATTCTTATAAACCACTTTTTTGAATATTTCAAATAAATCTCGAAATTCTAAACTGCCCGTTATCCAATAAAAGCCTAAAATTGCTAATAATAAACAAAAATCTCCAACGCGATTAGTCACAAATGCTTTTTGACAAGCATTCGCTGCAATAGGCCGGGTGAACCAAAACCCTATTAATAGATAAGAACACAGTCCAACGAATTCCCAAAAAAAATAAATTTGTATCATATTACAACTAGTAACTAATCCTAACATTGACGTATTGAAAAGATTCATATAAGCAAAAAACCTCAAATATCCTTGATCATGAGACATATAATAATCACTATAAATAAGAACTAGAATTCCGACAGTAGTTATTAATATTAACATAATAGAAGCAAGTGGGTCAATTAAAGAACCAAATTCTAACGAAAAGTCATTATTGATAGTCCAAGACCATATAGATAGATAGATAGTAGGTTTATTCACTTGTTGAATAGCCAGATAAGTTGAAAAAATCATAACTATACTTAAGAATAAAATACTTGTAAAAACCCACATACGGCGAAGAGCTTTTGTTGCCATGGGGAAAAGTAAAAGTCCAGCTCCCATTAATATAGGAACTGGAAGGGGAATAAAAGGTATAATCCATGAATATTGATATGTATATTGCATAAAAAAATTTTTTATATCTTAATCTAATTGTTTATGATTTACCGGCTCTTATTTTTTTTTAATGAAAGGGTTCGGTTAATAAAAAAAAAAATAGAGAATTTAATAGTCCTAATTATTTGTACGTATTATTACACTAATTTATATATCTATTATCTATAGCACAAGGATAAAAAATTACACCAAAAAAATAAAGAAGTGTTTGACCTGAATTAGAAAAAACTCTAATTTTTATCAAAAACGTTATTTTTTGTTGGCTTATTGAGAATCATTAACCAATAGATTTTTGGAAGGTAATTTTTTGTGTAAGAAAGTAAGAAAAGACATCTTTTTTTTGAGTAAAGGCTGGGATCTTCAAACCATAATATCCAATCCTAACACTTGGCGCTCCCTCCCTAAAATTAAAAGGAGGAATTAACAACATAGCTTTTATAAACTTTATAGATTAAGTACAGGTCTTTTATACATTTTCAAATTTAATGTACTCTTTGTGGGGCCCCGGCCTATTAAATTTGAAATCAATAAGGTATGGGGGTTTAAACTTTTGATGAGTTTATCACCCATATAAATAGAAGTAGGACAACAAATATAAATTTTAGAGAGATATAAAGAAGGGTGCGCAGTCTTTTTTTTACTATATTGGGATATACAGGCTAGAAAATAAATAGATAACCAGATAAGAAAAAGTAAAAAACAATAGGTTTTTTTGAACAATAGATAATAGATGTCTTTGACATTCAACTATACCAATAAAAAAGGGATTTTTAATGGCAGTTCCGAAAAAACGGACTTCGATCTCAAAAAAACGTATTCGTAAAAATTTTTGGAAAAATAAAGGATATTGGGCAGCATTCAAAGCTTTTTCATTAGGTAAATCTCTTTCTACAAGGAATTTCAAAAGTTTTTTTTATGCAACAAAAAAATAATAAAAGATTCTAAAAACCTGAGTTGCTTTGATTCGAAAAGGAGTAAGTCTATTTTGTTTTTAATTAATTATAAGTTATTTATAAATTTTATTAGTTTCATAGAACTAATAAGAAAAATCCATATTTTATAATGTTTTGACCCGATCAATAACAATGATTAATTAGGTTTGGTTTTCTAATTAAAAAATTCTTGTTTCTTTGAATTTGAAATAAGGACTAAACAGAAGATTTAACCTTTTTTTGAATATGTTTTATCGTTTTTATGATGGGGAAAATAAGAATCCCCATCGATATTAAAAAAAGGAAAGACTTCTCCTTTTTTTAAGTGATTATAGGACGAATACGCTAATTTTAGATGCTATGTTTGCACTCAAAGATCAATCAATAAACATATATTGCATTGAATTGACTACATCGCTCTCGACAATTGAATAAAAAGGGGGTTATTATGATTTCGAACAAGCCGCTATGGTGAAATCGGTAGACACGCTGCTCTTAGGAAGCAGTGCTAAAGCATCTCGGTTCGAGTCCGAGTGGCGGCATGTCATCTTCTAAATAAGTCCTATACTAAGTTCAACTACCGAATTCAATTCAATTATCCTATAATTGAAATTGAATTGAAATCCCCTCTTTATTTTTATTTTAAATTTGTTATGATATTTTCAACTTTAGAGCATATATTTACACATATTTCCTTTTCAGTCGTTTCAATTGTAATTACAATGCATTTGCTAACCTTATTAGTAGATGAAATCTTAAGACTATCTGATTCGTCAGAAAAGGGGATGATAACTACTTTTTCCTGTCTAACGGGATTATTAGTGACTCGTTGGATTTATTTGGAACATTTACCATTAAGTAATTTATATGAATCATTAATTTTTCTTTCATGGAGTTTCTCCAGTATTCATATGGTTCCATATTTCAAAAAATCAAAAACTTTTTTTAATTTAAACGCAATAACCGCGCCAAGTGCCATTTTTACCCAAGGTTTTGCTACTTCAGGCCTTTTAACTGAAATGAGCCAATCCGAAATATTAGTACCCGCTCTTCAATCCTATTGGTTAATAATGCACGTAAGTATGATGGTATTGGGCTATGCAGCTCTTTTATGCGGATCCTTATTATCAATAGCTCTTCTAGTTATTACATTTAAAAATTTAATAGTAAGTTTTAGTAAAAGCGAAAATTTTGTAAACTATCCAATTTCGCCGGGCAAAATTCAATACATAATAGATAAAAAGAGCCGGTTAAACCGTTTACTAAAAACTTATTTTATTTTTTCTAGGAATTATTACAGGTTTTACTTGATTGAACAATTTGATTTTTGGAGTTATCGTATTATTAGTCTAGGGTTTCTTTTTTTAACGATAGGTATTCTTTCGGGAGCTGTATGGGCTAATGAAGCATGGGGGGCGTATTGGAATTGGGATCCAAAGGAGACTTGGGCTTTTATTACCTGGACCATATTTGCAATTTATTTACATATTCGAATAACTAAAAGTTTTAAAACTGAAAATTCTGCAATTGTCGCCGCAATGGGCTTTCTTATAATTTGGATATGCTATTTTGGGGTCAATTTATTAGGAATAGGATTACATAATTATGGTTCATTTACATCTAATTAAATTGAAGAAAGTACTTAAAAAATACAAAATAAACATACGAAAGTTTAAGTGTATACAAAAAAATCTCATGTAATCAAGCGAGAACCCTTACTTTTTTTTTATTTCTTTTACTTAATTCAAAAGATTCTAGCTTGATTACATACATAGTTATAAAAAAAACTCCTATTTATTTTACTCAAACTTCAGAGAAGAAAAAATAATTATTTTTCATTCTGCAACAAAGAATTTTTAAAATCATAATATTTTTCTTATTTTTTAATTTACTAATGAAAATTATGGATAAAAAAAATTAGATAGAAGAACTTCTACTTTATCAACTGATAGTGAGAAAACGAAATCCGGATAAATACCAATGGATAGTACAGGTAAAAGAATAGAGATCGAAAGAAACAATTCTCGGGGCCCAGAATCAACAAAATAAGAGTTTGGGGCATTAAAAAGCTTGTATCCATAAAAAATCTGACGTAACATAGATAATGAATAAATAGGAGTTAATATTATTCCAATTGCCATTACAAAAGTAATAAGGATTTTGGACATTAAAAGATATTTTTGGCTAGTAAGTATTCCAAAAAATACTATCAATTCTGCAACAAAACCGCTCATTCCCGGTAATGCAAGGGAGGCCATTGATAAGATACTGAAAGTCATAAATATTTTTGGAATTTTGATTGCCATTCCGCCCATTTCATCAAGATAAACGAGACGTATTCGATCATAACTCGTTCCTGCCAAGAAAAAAAGCGCGGCGCCAATAAATCCATGCGAAATTATTTGTAAAATGGCCCCGTTGAGTCCGGTATCGCTTATCGAAGCAAGTCCTATAATTATGAAACCCATGTGAGATACAGAGGAATAAGCTATTCTTTTTTTTAAATTCCATTGACCGGGAGATGTTGAAGCTGCATAGATTATTTGAATTGTGCCGACTAGCATCAACCAAGGAGAAAATAGAGAATGGGCGCGGGGCAATAATTCCATATTTATCCGAACTAATCCATATGCGCCCATTTTTAATAAGATTCCAGCTAGCAGCATACAAGTACTGTAATGTGCCTCTCCATGAGTGTCTGGTAACCAAGTATGTAAGGGTATAATCGGCAATTTAACAGCAAAAGCAATAAAAAATCCAATATAGAAGAGGATTTCTAGTTCTACAGGATACGAGTGATTCGCTGATGTTTCAAAATTTAATGTTGGTTCATTCGAACCAGCTAAACAAATACCTAGAATTGCCATTAATAAAAAGGCGGAACTTCCCGCAGTGTACAAAATAAATTTTGTTGCTGAATATAAACGTTTCTTTCCTCCCCACACGGATATAAGTAGATAAACTGGGATTAATTCTAATTCCCACATGATAAAAAAAAGTAAAATGTCTTGCGAAGAAAATGGTCCAATTTGACCGCTATACATTGCTAACAGAAGAAAATGAAATAATCGGGACTCGCGAGTAACCGGCCAAGCCGCTAAAGTAGCTAAAGTAGTTATAAATCCCGTTAGCAAAACGGGTCCTATAGAAATTCCATCTATTCCCAATCTCCAGGAAAAATCAAAAAAAGGGATCCATTTATAATCCTCTCTCAGTTGGATTAACGGCTCGTTCAAATGGAAATGATACCCGAATGTATAAGTTGTTAGAAGGAGTTCTATTATACATATAGAAATAGTATACCACCTAATTAACTTATTTCCTCTATGAGGAAAAAATAAAATTAAGGAACCCGCAAATATTGGAAAAACTACAATTATCGTTAACCAAGGAAAATCATTCGTAGTAAAAATAAGATACACTTGGACCCAAAAATCGCGTGCTCAAAAAAATATATTTTTTTGAGCACGCGATTTTTTCGGTAAAGGTAAAAAATAAAATGTAGTCGTATTGAAATCGGGAACGTATCAATAAGCTAGACCCATACTTCGAGTTGTTTCATGCCACAAATAAACGCGAACACTCAAGAAATCCGTTGGACAGGCGGATTCACATCTTTTACAACCTACACAATCCTCTGTTCTTGGAGCAGAAGCAATTTGCTTAGCTTTACACCCGTCCCAAGGTATCATTTCTAATACATCTGTGGGGCAAGCTCGGACACATTGAGTACATCCTATACACGTATCATAAATTTTTACGGAATGTGACATTAGATCTATAATTTTTTTAATAAGAAATTTTCGATCTAGTAAACTTGTAAATAAATCATATATTTAGATACTAGATGAATCAATGATTTAAATTTCTCAGAATTTTTCTAATCAATCTACTTGTGGTTATGGATAAACTCTTGGAAAAGGACCAGGATACTTTGATTTCTTATATTTTCGCAAACATGCAGAATGTAGAATACACGCTAATTCAAATTTTTGAATGGTTAATACTATTTATTTAACAAATTTGATTGATTCATACGAATTGATTTTCTATTACGATAAATTGACGATACAATAGCGGGTCCAATAGCGGCTTCAGCGGCTGCAACGACTATAACAAAAATGGAGAAAATATTGCCTTTTAATTGGCGGCTATCAAAAAAATCAGAAAATGTTACTAAATTTATATTAACCGCATTAAGTATGAGTTCAAGACACATAAGAGCTCTAACCATATTTCGGCTTGTGATCAATCCATAGATGCCGATAGAAAATAAGTAGGCACTCAAAACAAGTACATGTTCCAGCATCATTGAACAACTCCTTATTAATTTAAATTCATTTGAATATAACATGAATAACAAGACAACCCCAAAAATTTACGATAATATAAAAAAAGTATGTAACAAAAAAATATATTAGAAATAAGTAAATTAAAATTTGCCTTGGATTGTTGTTAATAAAATTATTATCATTGGCGTGCTACACAAATTGCACCTATCAAACTGGCTAAAAGAATTATTGAAATGAATTCAAAGGGAAGAAAAAACTCTGTTGATAAATGAATTCCAATTTGTTGACTATTACTTATTAAATCATGTTCTATAATCTGGTTTGATCTTGTAGTCCAAATAATCCCGTACCATGAGGTATCCGTAATAGTAGTCATTAGTAAACCAAACATACTTGTACAAACCAGCAAAGTACCCCCATTCCCTACCGTATAAAGATTAAAATCTTTGAAATATTCTGAACCGTTTAGAAACATTACAGCAAAAATGATTAAAACATTTATAGCTCCGACATAAATAAGGAGTTGTGCAGCAGCTACAAAAAATGAATTTGATAGAATATATAATAGGGATATAGAAACCAGAACAAATCCCAACGAAAAGGCGGAATAAATTGGGTTGATAAGTAATACTACTCCTATACCGCCTAAGATAAGACCTAATCCCAGAAAGACTAAAAGAAAATCATGTATGGGTCCATGCAAATCCATTATATGTAGTATACGAGATAAAAAAAGAATTTCATGACCTTATTGAGACCAGACCGGAAAAAATGGTTGATTTTTTCATTCATAATAAAATTATATTTGCATTAAATCCTAATCCTAGGGGGTATGAATTAAAGTGGGTACAGTTTTTGTTCAAATTTCCCGTTTTTTATGAATTGAACAGCTCGAATACGAAATAAGCCATAAAATGTCAGAAATATTAATTTTTAATCCAAATTAAGACGCGATTCTTATCAACTCTTACCGACGAATAACCAGTTAGTATTTGTAGTTATTGAGACCAAACAAAGCGTAAAAAAAAGAATTTCTTTAAATTCTTTAAACTAAAACTCAACCTTAGTAATTCCTAAATTTTCCTTAATCTAGGATTTCCCTATTTTTTATTTGAGTGGAATTCAAAATAGTTCGAATTGTATAATCGAAAATTACTACTATTGGTAAACGACCCAACGCTATTTGATTATAATTCAATTCGTGACGATCGTAAGTAGAAAGTTCATATTCCGCAGTCATTGCTAAACAGTTTGTTGGACAATACTCAACACAGTTACCACAAAATATACAGATTCCAAAATCAATACTGTAATTACGTAATCGTTTCTTACGAATATTAGTTTCCAATTTCCAATCAACGACGGGTAGATCTATAGGACATACACGAACACATACTTCACAAGCAATACATTTATCAAATTCAAAATGGATTCGACCGCGGAACCGATCCGCGGTGATTACTTTTTCATAAGGATATTGAATAGTTATGGGTAAACGATTTACGTGGGATAAGGTAATCATGAAACTTTGACCAATATACCTTGCAGCTCGTACTGTTTGTTGCCCATAATTTATGAACCCAGTTACCATAGGGAACATATTGTAAATATATAGATTATTCTTTTTTTATTTCTCTTGTTCGATCCAATTTGTGAATATAAGATATCATAGCCTTTGTAGAGTGAAAATAGTTTAGAGTGAAAATAGTTGAAAAGAAGTTGTTAATAATAGATTACCCAGAGAAATAGGTAAAAGAAATTTCCATCCAAGATTCAACAGCTGGTCCATTCTTATCCTAGGTAAAGTCCACCTTGTTGTGATAGGAATGAATAAGAACAAATAAGTTTTAGCTAATGTAATAAAGATCTCAATTGTTAATTCAAAAACACCGTATAGTTTATTTATTTCAAAAAACTCAGAAAGAAATATGTGCGGAATAGAGATAGTCCAGCCTCCTAAATAAAGAACTGTTACAAATAATGAAGAAACTAATAGGTTTAAATAAGAAGCAACATAAAATAAACCAAATTTGATACCGGAATATTCGGTTTGATAACCTGCTACTAATTCTTCTTCTGCTTCTGGTAAATCAAAAGGTAATCTTTCACATTCTGCTAGGGAAGAAATTAAAAAAATAATAAAACCAATAGGTTGACGCCACAAATTCCATCCCCAAAAACCATATTTTGATTGGGCCTCAACTATATCAACTGTACTTAAACTATTAGATAATCATAGTCGATGATACCATCACAGTTTACATCGCTATTCCAGAACCGTACATGAGATTTTCACTGCATACGGCTCCTGGAGGACCTTAAATAAATTTAAAGATCGAGTTAGTTTTCTTTTGTTTTGATATCTTTTTAAGATGCGGAAAGTAAAACAATTTTGTACGATCTCGAATTAGACCACTTGAATTCTGTTTGTTATGCTTTAAAAATTTGGGATATTTTAAAATTAATTTACCTTAAAATGCTTCTGAATTCATCTCGTCCTTTGATAATTTTAAAAATCTTTCGAAATTTCATTTGTTGAGTAATAACTTAATTCTTCTATCAAATACTCGTTATAAAGATATCCAAAACCCCCCTTTTTACAAACGAAAAAATTATACATTAATTAATAAATTCTGATATGAATTCTATCTATAGAACTATGAATCTAGAACGAATAAAAGTATAAAAAAAGAATAAAAAGCAAGTTTTTGTACTGTAATTGTATTTATTCTTTCTCTTTTTTTTGCCGTTTCTATGTCTTCTTTCTGTTTCTGCGAAAAGTTAATTTACAAAATCAAAATAAAGGATTATTTCGTTTTCAATAGTCATTGATTTAATCGACGAAGAGAAGCATACTCTGGATCGGAATTATAGGGAGTGCTGCTTAATCATTTCTACTAACTTAAAGCCCCAAATAATATTCATTGTACATTATGCGGAAATATTCTTATTTTTTTACATAATCCCTATTACAAATCCTTTGTGTATCTTGGTGTTTCTACTCATCCACTCGTTTTTGTTCAATAATGCTTTACGTTAAAGTAATTAATGTATGATAATCCATAGAAACGATAGTGAAAACTCACTATAGTGTATCTTTTTAGCCCGCTTCAAGTCAGGATGACGAGTTAGTTATCCAATCTTGGGGCAAAGTCTTTCGTTTGCTTATGTTTATTTCTATGCGTCTCTCTAACATTTATTTTATACATCAGAAATGAGACTTAATTTTTTGACAGCTAGTTTAAGCTGTTTTCTTTCACTCATATAACTCTTGGGTTTAGTTCATTCATCGGAATATTGAATAAAAAATGAAGATATTTAGTCAACTTGTTTCGTCTTTCTACTATACGAAAGTAAGAACTAGACAATTTTTTTGACTTAACGAATCGCACGTAGAGATATTGATAACACACATAAAGTTAAAGGTATTTCATAACTAATCGATTGAGCAACAGCTCGTAGACCACCTAAAAAAGAATATTTATTATTTGACCCATATCCTGACATAAGAAGTCCAATAGGAGCAATACTTGAAATGGCAATCCATAAAAAAACACCGATATTGAGATCCGATAAAACAAAGCGAGAACTAAAAGGAACTACCAAATAGCTTACTAAACTGGATATAACCACTATGGAAGGGCCGATACTGAATAAACGAGTATCCCCTCTAGACGGAAAAAGGCTTTCTTTGAAAAGAAGTTTTGCCCCATCAGCTAAAGCTTGCAAAACTCCTAAAGGCCCGGCGTATTCTGGTCCAATACGTTGTTGCAGCCCTGCGGATATTTCTCTTTCTAACCATACAATTACTAGTATACCCATTGTTATTCCCAATACAGGAGTAAAAACAGGAAAAAGTATCCAGAGAATTCCATAAGCCTGTTTTAAAAATTCCAATCTAGAAAAAGAATTGATATCTTGTACTTCTATTCTATCAATTATCATGTTAACGATCAACTTCTCCCATAATAATATCTATGCTACCTAGTATTGTCATAATATCAGCCAATTTCATTCTTTTAACTAACTGAGGAAGAATTTGCAAATTAATAAAACCTGGTGGTCGAATTTTACACCTCCAAGGAAACCCACTCTGATCCCCTATCAAAAAAATTCCCAATTCTCCCTTTGGAGCTTCAACTCTCACATAGAGTTCTTGTTTCGGCAATTCAAATGTAGGCGAAGGTTTTTTACTAATAAATCGATAGTCAAAGTCATTCCATTCCGGATTCCTTTCTATATCAAAGTATCGGATTTCTAAATTCTCATATGGACCCCCCGGAATTCCTTCTAGAGCCTGTTGAATAATTTTTATGGATTCTGTCATTTCCCCAATGCGGACTAGATATCTAGATAAAGAATCTCCTTCTTTTTGCCACTGTACTTCCCAATCAAATTCGTCGTAACACTCATAATGATCAACTTTACGGAGATCCCATTGTATTCCAGAAGCTCGCAGCATTGGTCCTGATAAACCCCAATTTATTACCTCCTCCCGTCCAATAATGCCTACCCCTTCCACTCGTTCTAAAAAAATGGGATTTCGTGTAATCAGTTTTTGATATTCTGTAACTCCTGTTAAAAAATACTCGCAAAAATCTAAACATTTATCTATCCAACCATAAGGTAAATCGGCCGCAACTCCTCCAATACGAAAAAAATTATGCATCATTCTCATACCAGTGGCAGCTTCAAATAAATCATATACTAATTCTCTTTCTCTAAAAATATAGAAAAAAGGAGTCTGCGCTCCAATATCTGCCATAAAAGGACCAAGCCATAACAAATGCGAAGCGATACGACTCAGCTCCAACATAATTGTTCGGATATAGCTGGCTCTTTTAGGTACTTGGATATTTCCGAACAACTCTGGTCCGTTTATGGTTATAGCTTCTGTGAACATAGTAGCTAAATAATCCCAACGCGTAACATAAGGCAAATATTGTATAATTGTTCGGTTTTCCGCAATTTTTTCCATTCCTCGGTGTAAATATCCTAATATTGGTTCACAATCAATAACATCTTCACCATCAAGAGTAACGATGAGTCGAAGAACACCATGCATTGATGGGTGGTGGGGTCCCATATTTACTATCATGGGGTTTTTTCTTGTAGCAGGTATATTCATAAGGTTTTACGGGATTCTTTTTTTCATGAATTATTGAAAGTTATAATAAGTTTATTAAAATTCAAGATCTACTAAATCAAATAATTTAAAAAGATCCTTCAAACTCAAATTAACGCGTTTTTGATTCGCGAATATTTAACTGATTAATTAATTGTTTATAACGTATTCTATTTTTCTTTGACAAATAAGACAGCATCCTTTGGCGTTTTCCCAAAATTTTCCGGAGGCCCCTCTGAGATAAAAAATCCTTTCTGTGCAATTCCAAATGTGAAGAAAGTTTTCGTATCCTATTAGTGAGCCCTAGTATTTGAAATGCAGCAGAACCCGTTTTCTCGTCTTTTTTTTCGTGCGAAATAACTGAGATAAATGACTTTTTTACCATAAAATTAAATCGTACCCCCACAGTCCTTTAATTACAAAAATATATATATATTTTTTTTTCAATAAAAAAAGTGCTTTTTTTATTTGGTATACACACTAAAATAATCTTAATTTTGTTAAAAATGACTGATTGGAAAATGGTATTCTAATAGGTAGACAAAAAGAAAGTTGTCTACACTCACAAAAGAGAAATTTTATACTAAAAAAAAAAATAAAGCATATTTTTTCATCATTTTATGTCATTTAATTTGTATCATTAATTAGAATGAAATGTAAAACAAAGTTATGTGCGCATATCTTTGTATTCATATAAAAATAAAGCACGGGAAATAAAAGCAATCTATATTTTTTCAGTACGCACATCAATTCATTTTTCAAATTGTGGATACATATGTATCCTTAGGAGACCGAAACGGCTGCTATTATTAGTATCAAACCAATAACGGTTCATACAAGCAAAATCCTCTAATCGATAATTAGGCCAAATAAAAAATTTGAATTTAATCTGTGTATTTGTCTCTCTTTTTCTTTTATTCAAAGCTAGACTCTTTACTCGATTTTCAGTCCAAAACAGCGCATTTATAGGCGGAACTTTTTGATTTATCGAATCAAAACAAATTAGAATTCTGAATTCTCTACGACGTCTAGGGGATAAAATACTTTCAGGAACAAGTAACTCAAAATAAGTATTGTCTCGCTTTTCTACCATCTTTTGGGGTTTTCGAATTAAGTCATCATAATTTTTCTTATCAACATGGACTTTTTTTCGGGACCTTTGATTAATAGCGTGGTTGCTATTATAAACCACCGAAATACCGATAGTTTGTTGCATAATAAAGTGTCCCGCCCTTTTTAGACACAGACGAAGGGGTTCAATAAGTAATATTCTTTTTTTAAGTAATTTTGAAAGAATTAAATTTTTATGAATCTTTAAAATATCCAGACTAATTTCCCCCTTTTGAATAGAGGCTATAGCAATTTCTCTTGGGTTTAGTAGTCTAAGCAGGAGACAATATACGTTAATATTATTTATTATTTTTTGATTTAAAAAATTATTCCATCTCAATTGAAAAAGCAAATATCTTTTTAGTACGAAATCCAATTTAGCGCCCATATTATTCTTATATTCTCTTTTTTTTTTCTCTTTTTTTAGCTTTGATATCATATAATTTTTTTCAATATATTTTTGATAGTTTACTAGAGTTGATTCAAAATTTGGCTGGACTATGCATTCTTTTTCCCTTTGATTTTTTTTTTTTAATGAAAAAATGGATAAAAAAATATCCATTTTTTTCTTTACAGTAGTATTTTTACTAACATTTGCATTAAAATTTAAAAGGAGCAACTTGATTGGGATTGGTTTAATTTTATACGAAAAAGAGAGTACCAAAAATTCTGGAAAAAACCAAAAAGGTAAATTAAATATGGAACAATTTAGTATTTCTTCATTCATTCTCATCCAATCAAAAAGTTTTTTATTATTATTGTAGGGGACGCTCCCTTGATTTTGATAACCCGTGGGAAAAGAACTAAATTTATTTTCAATTTTATAAATTTTTTTAGTTTTATAATTATTAGTTCTAATCTTAGTATATTTATTACTGTCAGTATCAGTATCCATATTTTTGCAGACCTGAGTCTCTATGTTCTTTATAAAACAAAAATTGAGAAATATCCAATGAAAAATTTTTCTATTCCTGTTTTTCTTTATATGGATAATATTATCTTCGGCTTTATAATTTTGGACCAAAATACCTACTAGAATATTAAAAGATTGGCGTTTACTTTCAGCATAATTATAAAAATTATATTGGTTATTATTTACTTGTAAAGATAATAAAGAAATCGAGGAATTCCTTTTATCTTCATACTTAATAAAATTATATGAAAAAAGATTGTATTTATCTTGTTTTTTAAAGTTAATTAATTTATTGTTTTTTTTTATAGAGTGGTGGTTAACTTTATTTAGATTCTCTTGTGATATGAATTGAGATAAATCCTCTTGATAATAATCTTTTAACCTATTTTTACATTGATATATCGGTCGAAAATTGCGGAGGTTCTTATGGTTTGATTCAGAATGTAATATTTCATATGTTCTAATAAAATAATTCTTTATTTCATTTTTAAGAAAAAGAGAGTTTCCGTTAGATTGAAATACAAATCTTAATCTTACCTGATATAAATTAAAAAACTTCAAAAAAGCGTTTTGTGATAATTTGTAAAATATATATGCTTGTGACAAAGAAGATAAGTCATAAAAAGACTGCAACCTCTTATTACTAATATTAGAGAGGGCCTTTGTTATAGTATAAATAAATAGAGTTATTCTTTTGTTTGTTTTATCAAATTTTTCTTGATTTGTCTCATTATTGTAAATATAGTTAGTATAGCAAATATATTTAGTAATTTTTTTTTGTTGTTTCAAAAAAAAAAGGTGTACAATTTCTTTATAAATATTTTTTATATATATAAGGATATTTCTATGTATCCTTTCAAGTAAAAAGTTTATAAAATAAGTTGTTTTACTAATTAGTCGAACATTTCGTTTTTTTAAAAGTTTAAAAAAAGTTTTTGGTGATTCGAGTCTTTTATCATAATTCTTTTTGTTCAAACTGTTATTTATATGTAGGCTTCGAAATTCTTTTTTATTGTCGTTTGAAACTTTTTGTATTTCATTTATGATTGTGCTTGTTCTAGGAACAAGCCCTTGTATTTTTTGTTTTGTCAACGCGCAAATTGTGGAATTCGTAGATTGAATATTAATGTCGGATTCCTCAATTATCTCATTATTTCGTATAAAGTTTTGTTCATTTTTGTTTTCACTCGATTTGTATATTTCTTTCAATCTAAATAATGGAATTTTTTTTATTTTTGGTAGTCTTTTTTTTTTTTTATTTATAAAAAATAGGATTCGTTCTTTTAAAATTTGTATAATTCTAAAAAAGCTCTTTTTACATTTTTTTTTTAGTTCTTTAAAAATAGGTTCAAAAAAGGAAAGTTGTTTTCGTGGAGAACCAAAAGGAAGTTCAGTTTCCATTCCCCAAACTGTTAAAAAAAAAAAATCCGTTTTTTTTTCTTTATTTTTCAGTGGATAGGTTTCTCGTTCTAGTAGCTTAGATTTGTTCCAAATTTTAAGATGAAAAGGAAATAGGATCTTTATTTGAAGACCTTCTGTTAACCAGTTTTTAGGAAATTCTTTTTCTGATAATGGAACAGCGCTATAAGTGCATTTAACATGCATTTCTTTACGCCACTCCATAAAATCCTCGGACCATTCAGGAAATTTAAAGAATAAAATACGAGTAATATTTTTAACTATTATCAATGATGGTAATATTATATATTTTCTCAGAATTGACTGGCTTAGTAACACAAGACTCCTTATTATTTGAGCAATTACATAGCTATCCCAGGCTTCGGCTATTTTTATACGTGTTTTTTCTGTTCTTTTTCTTTTCTCTTCTTTTCTTTTGTTAGCTGCTTTTTTTTTAGTACTCTCGTTTTCTTTTTTCTCTGTACAATCTATAATTTTGAATTCTTTATTTTTCCATATAAAAGTTTTTATTTTTTCTTTTATTGGTTCATAAATATTAAAAGAAAGCTCTTTTTCCATTCGATCCAAAAAAGTGGGGGAATTCGTATTAGCTTCAAATGATTTACAAATAATTGTTTTACGTCTTTGTGCTCGGATTGAGCCTGTAATTAAATCTCGTCGAAAATCCGGTTGTTGTGAATAACGTATTAAAGAAATCTTGTCTATTCGATCATTATTAAGATCTTGGGGATTACTATAAGTATTGCTATCTTTTAGATCATCATTTAAAATCACTATACGTTTGCTTTTTCTTGAACGAATCGGAGGGTGCTTTCCTAAAAGGTCTGTATTTTGTTCTTCCTCTTGTTCCAAATTGTTGATTAATCTGTATGACCACCGCGGAACTTTTTTTATGATTTCGTTTAACTCAATAAAATTTTTTCGAATTTTCTTGCCGTTAGAATTCGTGTGAACGTTTTCAAATATAAATTTTTTTTTTCGCTCTGTTGAATTAATTCTTACTCGTTTATATTCAAAAAAATTTATATTTTTTTTGAAATTGGATGTTCGTTTTTTAAAAAAGTCATTAATGAAATTCACCAAAAAACTTATTTCTTTTTCTAATGATTTTTTTTTTATTCTATCAATTTTTTTTTGTTCCTGTTGAAATTCTAAGTAATTAATAATAAGAAAGACGCCAAAAAGTTTATTTATCCAACCCCTTTCTATGTAATTTTGTATGGAATTTTTATATTTGATTGAAAGCCAAAACAATTTTAGCATTTGTCCACGGGAAGCACCCTTTAAGAAAGGGTCATATACCTGAGGTAAATATATATTTTTTTTATTATTGCAATATTTGCATAATCTATGTCTGTTTTCAAGTCGATCGAGAATCAGAGAATTACTCCCTAAAATTTTATCTATATTCTTAACTATATATATAAATTTGTTGGTTTTATTTTTTATTTTTTCTTTATTATTATAACGCCAAAGATTCTCCAATTCATTAAAGGGGAGTTTCTCTTTTGTAAATATAGAAAGCTTTCGCTCTATCATTTCGAAAAAGGTGGACAAACTAGGTGGGTGCGTAAAACATATTTTATCTTTTCCAACACTTTGACACGCATGAAAAAAATATTGTGACATCTCATTTTTTAAGGTTATAGAAATTGATTTTTTTAATTTATAGGTTTTTATAGACCGAAACGGCCGATTCCATTTTTTATAGTTAAAAAGAATAGTCACAAAAGGTTTTTGAAAGCGAAAGTTGCGTAATTTTTTTTTTTCTTGAAATATTTCTAACTTCGAATTTTCTTGATTCCGATCCACATTCAGATAATAAGTTTCATAAACGGGTCTGTTTTTATATTGTGTCTCTTTCAATAGGAATTCATCTTTTGTTTTTTCCTTCCCATTCACTCGTATCTCTTCCCTTTCATCGATTTTGTACGGATCCTCCTTTTCTTCCCAAAAAAGGGAAGGAGAAGGATCTTCTTCAGTGGATCCCTCTTGTTCCTGTTTAGTCCCCTTCGTTTCTGAAGTTGTTTCTATTTCTGTTTCTTCCTCGCTTTCCCCCCTTTCTGAGGTTTCTTTCAGTTT